TTATTTTTAACCAATTATGTGCTTCAATATAATTCCCTGGAGTAAGCGCTATAGCTTGTTTCCAATACTCAGCAGCTTGATCGAACCAAGCCTCCGCAATTTCCGAATCGCCTTGTAGAATGGCCTGTTCTCCCCGGTCGGAATAGGTTAGTCAATTCCCTCCCTTAGAACCGTACTTGAGAGTTTCCTATCTCATACGGCTCAGTAATCGATTCTTTTGATGTTTATTACATAAGTTTACAATTCTAATTTGGATCAATGATTAGTTTTCTCTTTTCTCCCACCTTTCAGAAAAATGAAGCATAGATATCCCCCGATATCGTTAGAATTTTCTGAAAGGTAACTATCTCAGTTTCATATTTCATATATGGTATATGAGATTTTTATTTATATAGAATCTTTGAAAAAGACTTTCCTCCGTTACGAAAAAAGAACTTACTATCTTTGGGATCTGATGCTACACCGCTGCTCAATACTTTAGTAGATCGACTCTATTACATAAGTTGATTTCTCACTTTTTTTATCCCATATCATGACATAAGTAAGCAGTTCTGAACTGTATTGACCAAATAATAGCTTACTAATGGATCTTTACGGTGCTTTCTCTATCAATTCGACTCTTTATCCATAGAGTATAGTATATAGGCCATACCTATTTCTTCCAATTTTTTTGGTTCTCGCGAAGTCTCTTTCCTTGCTACAGCTGATAAAAATCGTTACTTTGGACGATGCATATGTAGAAAGCCTATTTTTATTCTAGTATTTACTAGACGATTTGATCTTTTTTTCCTTCTTTCTATAGTGAAGATAGTCGCACGTAATGACAGATCACGGCCATATTATTAAAAGCTTGTGGTAAAAATGGATTTCGTTCTAGTGCCCGGAAATAATATTCCAAAGCTTTTGTATGCTCTCCGTTGCTTGTGTGTATAAGACCTATGTTATAGAGTATATAACTTCGATCATAGGGATCAATTTCTGGTCGCGTAGCTTCATAATAATTCTGTAAAGCTTCTGCATAATTTCCTTCGGATTGAGCCGACATCCGTTACGGTCGTTCATTCTAGTAAAATAATCTCCGTTCCAGAACCGTACGTGAGATTTTCATCTCATACGGCTCCTCCCTTCTGTGCATAGTACTAAGGGGAATAATTCATGTAATCAAAATTTCACTATTCTCATTATGAACTCACAGGAGCTGGTATTTTTACAAGAAATTTCTAGCCAGCCTTCCCACAAGAGGTTTTTTCTTAACACCAATCGTATTAGTGCTAGATAGAAATGGTAACTCCAAAAATTTCTTTGTACTCAACGCTTACGATTTCCAGGAATTAGTCACTTCAACGGTCTTTGATGGTTATACGGGTACCAAAAGTACGAATGAGATGGATCTTTGTTTTCCCAACCATTCTTTTTAGTCCCGATACCGATAAGGAAAAGGGTTATTTATAACAAAGTTTTTGTGTTGTTGATTCCTAGGTGTAGTGCTTTTTCCCCGATGCCACCTATTGGTACTAAATGAAGTAGGATTGACCTCCAATACAGAACCTATAGATGTAACCTTTCGCTCAATACTAAAATCGATAATTGAAGCATCTAAGGCTGCATCAATCGAGGATACACGACAGAAGGAATTGCTCTATCTCCAAACTTCACCTTCACCAAGCGTAGGTTTCTTTCACTAATTTGTTTTTTTCTATTCCTAACTACGTTCTTTTTCTCGTAAAAGCTAGGGGTAAAAAAAACAAGATCAAGAAAAAAAAATCAAATCGCACCATCTCTGTAATAGGTAAATGCCTTTTTTTCTCCTAAAGTTGTCGGAATTATTCGTAATAAAATATTGGCTACAATTGAAGAGGTCTTATCAATAAAATTTCCATTTATTCGAGATCTAGGCATAATTAGCAATTCATTCTATAATTCTTCTCATCCCCTTCGGGGAAAACGATCCCACAAAAAAAGGAATTGTACAGTACAAAATAACATAAAAACAGACTAATTGGAAAAAATGTGGTGTCCCCTTTTTGGACAAAGATGAAATGAAATAGTTGAATCGGATTAGATTTCATTCCAATTTCGTAGTATACCAATGACTATTACTATTTCATCTAAGTTGAATAACCAAGTTTACTATGTATTTGGATAACTCGAGAAGTTTTGATTTGGTTATGATCCAAAAAGGAAAAAGAATGGAATAATCATTCCATGATAAAATCAAATTCAAATAAAGTAACCATCCTTTTTGTTTGCATAACGTGTATGTGCCACACCATACAATTAAAATAGAAAAATTCATCGGACGATTCATGAATTTTGAATAGATCCATGGGGTAGCTGATGAAATAAGTTGTTGTTGATAAATAGGAAATTGAAAAAAGAAAAAGTTTCTTCTTAAATTAAGATGAATTACTCGCTATTCATTCGAGTTTTGGTCAAGAATAACATTCTGTCGGAGAGATGGCCGAGTGGTTCAAGGCGTAGCATTGGAACTGCTATGTATACTTTTGTATACCGAGGGTTCGAATCCCTCTCTCTCCGTTTCTTTTCATTCATCCACGTTACCGACTACAATGTATCAAATCAAATAAGAATTGATATCGTTATTATAACAGTAAGACCCTTATTTAATAGAGATTCTCTATCCCTAATTACATCCCTGTGATAGGTAAAATACAAATAGAAAATGGATATTGAAAAGAATAAAAAAGAAAAAGAATCCTATTGCCGATCCATTTGTGATACGTGAATGAGACAGGGCACAAGGTACTCTATTTACTTCAGCGAAAGGAGTCAAAATTGTATGAACCTTGTTATTTTCGTTAGAATCAAGTCTGACGGGAATAATATTCTACGACCAACAACTCATTTATTTTCAGGCCGATCCATTTACTATCTATTATTTGATTTACAAATCCTTTATATTGTAAGGAGTCAATAGTCAAATGGTTTGGCAATTCCCCGTGGGGGGATGAAACAAGATAATTTTGAATCAGAGCTTTCGATCTTTCTTTATCCTTCGTAGTAATAATATCTCGAGGTTTGCAACGATAACTTGGTATATCCACTATACGACCATTAACTAAAATGTGTCTATGGTTAACTAATTGTCTGGCTCCAGGAATGGTCGAAGCCATACCTAATCGAAAAAGGATGTTATCCAAACGCATCTCAAGTAGTTGTAGTAAAACCTGGCCTGTTGACCCTTTGGCTTTTCCAGCAATATGCACATATTTAAGTAATTGTCGCTCTGTCAGACCATAATGAAAACGCAATTTCTGTTTCTCTTCTAAACGAATACGATATTGCGATCTTTTTCCAGAGCGCAATTGGGTTTGAAGATCACTTCTGGATCTGGGTCTTTTACTAGTTAGTCCCGGTAAAGCCCCCAGCCGGCGTATCTTTTTGAAACGAGGTCCTCGGTAACGAGACATATAAAGGCTCCTTTTTGATTCACTTTCATTTGACAAAAAAATATAAATTCAGACTGAACTAAAGGATCAGCAAAGCAAAACTCAATATATCAATCTACTAAAGTCCTACAAAACAGAATAGAATAAAATAAATTTTATAAATATTCGGATTTTTTGTATATATATAGGAAATTCAAGTGAAGGCTACCTTTTCCAATTCCTTCTTTAGAGATCTAATTGTTCTAGTCAACTTTTTTATTCATAGCTATAGCTGAAAGTTACCATGACATAATAGATTGGTGACCCGACATTTAGAGAAAGCGAAAGTAGATATTTTAAATCATGGAAAGAAAAAATCGATAAAGAAAAAGAGCCGGCTATCGGAATCGAACCGATGACCATCGCATTACAAATGCGATGCTCTAACCTCTGAGCTAAGCGGGCGGATATAAGAGCAATAGTGTATAGGAATACAGAATACTATCGGATCTTAGCTATTACCTAGTGATTCTTCTTCTTTTTTATTTCATTTATTGATTATTGAAATTTATTCTATTTCTTAGTTATTAGTTATAGATTTTAGACTCTATTTAGAAAATAGAAAAGAAAACTATTTAGATATAGATAAATTAGATATCTAAATAGAAATAGAAATTGAATTCCATATTTATATATATGATATGAAAGAAAATATAAATGAAATTCGAATTTGAAATGAAAAAAAAAAAGATGAAATTCAAATATTCAATCAAATTCTAACACAAATATTAGATATAAAATTAAAAAATATTCAATTTACAATTGAAATCTTAATTCAATTATGAATATGATTAATATGAAGATGAATATGAAATCAATACAATAAATAAAATCTGAAATTCAATCTTCAATAATATTATGATCATTTCATTTGATAATAATTCAAATCATATTCTTAATAATTCAGTTATGATCATTAGAATGGTATCATTCTAATCGTGGAACTAGAAAACTAGACTCGAAATCTCAATTTCGCGTAACGAAACTATCTATATCCTAAATCCTAATAGATAAATATTAATCATATTCTATTGATTTATATTCGAATAATGGAAGACTAAAACTGAGAAAAATTTTGATTCTATCATTATACACAAGAGGACAAAAAAAAGAATCGACCGTTCCACTATTAAAAACTGCGCTGTAAAAATTAAGGAGTAGGAAAGGCATAGATATATGTGGGATATATCTATCCATATTGAATTGCGGATACATCAATGATAGAATCATTTCGGATTGAAACAAATAGGGTTCATCCAATAGAGATGAAATGATAGAATATAGAATAGAGGGTGGGCAAAAAATAAAATATCAGCATACACTTTTTCAATATAGTAATCATTACCTAATGAATTCAATAGTGCCAAGATCGATGAAAGAGGGGGATGGAATTCCAACTGGATCCTTTTCTCAAAGCAAAAGGGGGATATGGCGAAATTGGTAGACGCTACGGACTTGATTGGATTGAGCCTTGGTATGGAAACCTGCTAAGTGGTAACTTCCAAATTCAGAGAAACCCTGGAACTAAAAAGGGGCAATCCTGAGCCAAAT